CCTTTCAAATCTTGGAAACCCCTTTCTCGGCTTCGGTTTAACGAAAAAAACGATTTTTTTGTTCAAATTTTATTAGTGTATTCATATCTGAATGTATAAGTGCCAAGATAGGGGCTTGTGCTTCGCTTCATATCTTACATCGAACGCATTACTTATTATTTATTCTATTCCAAATCAATGGAGCAGTCATCATTCATTAATAATAAAAATATAAGAGATTAATAATAAATATAAATAAGAAACGCTCTGATATCCATATTGAGTCATTCTAAGGTATTTTTTTTAGTTTAACTAGCATCAAAGGATATATTTTCTATTGTATTCTCGTATCGTTTATTCCTATGAGGTCCCAGACGAAATAGAATGATTTTCTATTTTATTTTAGAAGGGATATAATGAAATTCCTTGATTAGCTCTTTGATCCATTTTATTTGACTGATGGATCCAACAAAAAATTTTAATAATTAAATGAAAACTTCTTATTCAAACCGCCTCGTGATCTTCAACCAATTATGCGCTTCAATATAATTACCAGGAGTAAGCGCTATAGCTTGTTTCCAATACTCGGCAGCTTGATCGAACCAAGCCTCTGCAATTTCAGAATCCCCCTGTCGAATGGCCTGTTCTCCTCGGTCGGAATCGGTGGGTAAATTCCTTTCCTTCGAACCGTACTTGAGAGTTTCCTACCTCATACGGCTCGGCAATCCATTATTTTTTTGGTGTCCCCTCCTAATCCAATCCATCGAAATGAATAAGATTTTGCGTAAATCTATCCCATTTTTTATTGGCTTAACCAGATAATTAATTTACATGAGTTTCAAACTTGAATTTTGATTACTAATCTAATCAGTTTTATCTTTTCTCCCACCTTCAGAAGAATGAAACATAGGCATCCTCCGCTATCGGTATAATTTTCTGAAAGGTAACTATCTCGGTTTCATTTTCATATAGAAATTCATATAGAATCTTTGAAAAAGACTTTCCTCCATAAGAAAAGGGCTTACTATCTTTGGGATCTGATGCTACACCGCTGCTTAATACCTTAGTGGATCGACTCTATCACATAAGTTGATTCCTAACTTTTATCTCATATCATGACATGACATAAGTAAGCAGTTCTTATTGTATCGTACCAAAACCTCGCAAATTGATCTTTACGGCGCTTCCTCTAACAATTGGATCTTTTATCCATAGAATAAAATGGGCATATCTATTTCTTCATATTTCGGCTTATATGAATTCTCTTTTTTTGCTACAGCTAATAAAAATCGTTGTTTTGTACGATACTTATGTAGAAAGCCCGTTTTTTTTATTTGTAGTATTTACTTTTTATTTTACTAACCTATTTTCTCTTTTTTCCTCTTTTCTATAGTGGAGATAGTCGCACGTAATGACAGATCACGGCCATATTATTAAAAGCTTGCGGTAAGAATGGATTTCGTTCGAGTGCTCGGAAATAATATTCCAAAGCTTTCGTATGTTCTCCGTTGCTTGTGTGGATAAGGCCTATGTTATAAAGTATATAACTTCGATCATAGGGATCAATTTCTAGTCGCGTAGCTTCGTAATAATTTTGTAAAGCTTCCGCATAATTTCCTTCGGATTGGGCTGACATCCGTTACGGTCGTTCATTCTATTCAAAGAATCCCCGTTCCAGAACCGTACATGAGATTTTCACCTCATACGGCTCCTCCCTTCTGTGCATAATGATAATAATCCATGAAATCAAAATAAAATATTCTCATTATAAACTGAGAGGGGCTAGCGTTTTTACAAGAAATCTCTAGCCAACCCTCCTGCAAGAGGTATTTTCTTAACTTAATACCAAAGGCATTGGTGCTATATAGAAAAACTCCAACAATTTCTTTGTCCTCAACGCCCCCTATTTTCAGGAATTAGTCACTTCAACAGTCTTCTATGGTTATACGGGTATCCAAAGTACGAACGAGATGGATGTTTGTTGTCCCAACCATTCTTGGTAGTCCCGATCCCGATAAGGAAAGGGGATAATTTATAACAAAGTTTTTGTGTTGTTGATTCCTAGGTGTAGCGCTTCTTCCCCTATGCCGCCCATTGGTACTAGTATAGTGGGATTGACCTAGAATACAGAACCCATAGGTCTAACCTTTCGCTTAAGACTCGAATCAAAATGAAAGCGTCTGAGGCTGCATCAACCGAGGATACACGACAGAAGGGGTTGTTCCATTTTCAAACTTCACCTTCAGCAAGCGTAGGTTTATTTCAATAATAGTTTTATTTCTATCCCGAATGAATCATATGGCTTTCTCGTAAAATAAAATTGAGAATGATAAATAAAAACAAATCAAAAAATCAAATCGCACCATCTCTGTAATAGGTAAATGCTTCTTTTTCTCCTGAAGTTGTCGGAATTATTCGTAATAAGATATTGGCTACAATTGAAAAGGTCTTATCAATAAAATTTCCATTTATCCGCGATCTAGGCATAGTTAACAATCCATTCGATAATTCTTCGCATTAC